GTGAGTAGGGGGCTGGCATTTAATTTGTAAGCATGAATATACACATTATATAACACATATTATATAATATAATATACATAATATATATATATAATAAATATGATGTGTAACATGTGCAATATGGATATGTAGCAAATAATATATATATGTATATATATGAGACAATGTATAGTATGCTGTGACATGCATAGTATATAAGCAGGTATATAATATAAATATGTCTATGTATGTGCAATATGCATGTATACAATATAATACAGAGATGTATGTGTTAAATATGTAACATTTGTGTACAAAATAATATAAGCTAGGCACAGGGTCATGTGTCTGGCAATGTAATACAATATATATGTGATAATAATGTAAATATATGTAGTCGTTTTTTATTGAGTTGATGTTCAGAATTGTTACTTGAGTCGAACTAAATTTGATAGGGATAGGCCTAGATTACAAGGGGGGGGAAGCGATTTTTATTCTTTTGACTGGCGAAGCCATATGTTTTTTCTTTTGGGTGACGAACAAATTAACTAGGGACATTCCTGTTTCCGGGGGGGTTTGCAGGACATTAGCGATCTCAGTAGTTATGGGGGGGTAGGGGGGGTTTACCTCTCAACTTCCGAGAAGGGGGCGTCTTAGATATGTTAGGAGAAATTTTTATGTTTTATGCTCTAGATATCGATTATGCAATTCTTCAATCAATAACTTTTCACCATTCATACTTAATACGTGAGAGCAAGGAAATGTACACGCTTGTTAGTTATTACCGTGTGCACTCTGAAATGCCAAATGAAAGGAAGACAAAAAAGAGAACCCCTGACCCCCGTGGAGAGAACGCTCGGCATGCGGGGTAACGAGTCGTATGTATTACCACCATTAACTTATGCAAGCGTCGATGAAAGTGGAAGGAATTAGGCAATAAATGGCCCTGAAGTAGGAACCAAATGCCAGGAATAATTCACTTTGTGAAACCCCCACAATTCTTGTCCCTCACCTTCAATAAGAGTATGCGTTAAGAAATCAACTGATGGTCGGCTCTTACTACATACGGTAGTTACTAGAATGGAAATGAGGATGGTGGTCTGAATTCACCTATGAGAGTTATATGGAGTGCTTTCAATTCCGGTATTACTTAATCGATATTGATCTAATATATATAAAAATGTCTTATGTATACCCTCGTTATATGAACTCTTGGGAGTACTAAATAAATATATGTTAAATTTAAGGTGATGTCCTCGCTTATTATTGTATGGTTAATATAGATTAATGGGGATTATACATATATGTATAAAATGCATGAAACAAGGGGTACATCAGAGAATATTTTAGTTGAGAATCCTAGCTTTGGGGGCTAGGGGTAAGAGTTAGAATCTCTTTTCTTTGAGCGTTGGGGAGGATTTTAGCCTCCGGCCGCCGGCTTACAAAACCGGCGCTCTGGTGCTGAGCTACCAATGCAGTTTCATTTAAGGGCTTTGTTTTCAACCCAGCCTGCTAGGGGGAGAAGAACAAGGAACAGGAAAAAGTAGAAGAAAGAGGCTACTTGCCCGATGATAATGTAGGGGTGTTCCACAGGTAGCCCCCCGATTCAGGTAAGGATAAGTACGTTTGCAATTAGTAGTCAGAATAAAAATTGGGATAGTGGTCGGAATGTAAGGCTTCGTTGTTTTGAGGTGTGTAATAAAGGGGCTAATATGAGGATGAGAATGGAAGCTAGTAAGGCAAGAACTCCGCCCAGTTTATTGGGGATTGAGCGTAGAATGGCATATGCGAATAGGAAGTATCATTCGGGCTTAATGTGAGGGGGCGTTACTAAGGGGTTGGCGGGGGTGAAGTTGTCTGGGTCTCCTAAGAGGTTCGGGGCAAAAAGGGAAAGGGAAGTCAGGGAGATTAGAAGGAGCGCAAAGCCTAGAAGGTCCTTGTATGAAAAGTAGGGGTGGAACGGAATTTTATCTGCATCGGGGTTGAGCCCCATAGGATTGGTTGAGCCTGTTTCGTGTAAGAAGAGTAGGTGGATCATTGTGAGGGCTGCAATAAGAAAGGGGAAGAGGAAGTGGAAGGCGAAAAATCGTGTTAGGGTGGCGTTGTCTACTGAAAAGCCCCCTCAGATTCATTCGACCAGGGCGGTGCCAATGTAGGGGATGGCTGAGAGGAGGTTGGTAATGACGGTAGCGCCTCAGAAAGATATTTGGCCTCAGGGTAGGACGTATCCTACGAAGGCAGTCATTATAACTAAAAGAAGCATTACGACGCCGATGTTTCATGTTTCTTTATAGAGGTAGGAGCCATAATATAGCCCTCGCCCGATGTGGAAGTAAATGCAAATGAAGAAAAATGAGGCTCCGTTGGCGTGGAGGTTACGAATTAGTCATCCGTAGTTTACATCTCGGCAGATGTGGGCTACGGATGAGAAGGCGGTAGAGATGTCGGATGTGTAATGTATAGCAAGAAATAGGCCTGTGAGGATTTGTGTAATTAAGCAGAGCCCTAGAAGAGATCCGAAGTTTCATCAAGCTGAGATGTTGGTCGGGGTTGGAAGGTCAATTAGTGCGTTGTTTATGATTTTTAGGAGTGGGTGGGTTTTACGTAGGCTTGCCATTAGGGTTTTTGTAGTTGAATAACAACGGTGGTTTTTCAAGCCATTGGTCTTGGTTAAAATCCTGGTAAAAACTATGACTTATGTTGTGCTTTTGTTCTTGATTGGTTTGGTGCTAGGGCTGATTGCAGTTGCATCGAACCCATCGCCTTATTTTGCAGCTTTGGGGCTGGTTGTTGTAGCTGGCATGGGATGTGGGGTACTGATTGGACATGGGGGGTCTTTTTTGTCTTTGGTTTTATTTTTGATTTATTTGGGGGGGATATTAGTCGTTTTTGCGTATTCTGCGGCTTTAGCCGCTGAGCCGTATCCGGAAATTTGAGGGAGTCGGTCGGTGATTATTTACACAGGGGCGTATTTGTTAGGGGTGGGGCTGGTTGGGTGAGCGTTTTTGGAGGGGTGGTATGAAGGGTCTTGAGTGTCGGCGGATGAGCTGTTTGAATTTTCTGTTTTGCGAGGGGATGTGGGGGGAGTGGCAGAGATGTATTCGTTAGGGGGAGGGATGTTGATGATTGGGGGCTTGGTGCTGTTATTGACTTTATTTGTAGTGTTGGAGTTGACGCGAGGGTTGAGTCGGGGGTCTCTTCGGGCAGTTTAGATGAATAGGAGGAAAAGTATTAAAATGAGGGTAAGGAAGAAGAAAGTGAGAAAGGTCTTAATTATGCCTTGTTGGATATTGCTTGTTGTTGAGGCTAAGGGGAGGGAAGAGCTTGAAAGGGCTTTTGGCCCAATTTTTTCTAGTCATGTTTGGTCGATTATTTGGCTGGCTGTGGTTTGACCTAAAAGAAGGTTAAGCTTAGGGGGGAGACGGTGAATGATGTGAGGGAAAAATCCTAATATATTTGAGAAGTGGTGAGGGGTTTTATAGGGCTGAGGTTTAAATTGTTTGTTTGTTAAGGAGGCTAGTTCTAAAGCTAGGAGTAAGCCTGCAATTGTAATGGCGAGGGCAGCTAGTTTGAGGGGCAGGGGCATGGTTATGACGGGGGTTTTGGAGGGGAGAAAGTTTGTGGTAATTAGTAGTCCGGCGAGGATGCTTCCTCAGGCGAGACGTTTAATGGGGTTTATCACGGTTGGGGTGTTTTCGTTAATTGGGGCCAGGGGGAGAGATCGTGGGTGGCCTATGCTTACAAAGAAGACTAACCGTAGGCTGTAGATGGCTGTGAAAGAGGTGGCGAGAAGTGTAAGAGTGAGGGCTCAGGCGTTAAGGTGGGATGTGTTTAGTGCTTCGATAATAGCGTCTTTGGAGAAAAAGCCTGCTAGGAAAGGGGTGCCTGTGAGAGCTAGGCTTCCAATAGTGAGGCAGGTGGAGGTTAATGGGGTGAAGTTGTGCATGCCCCCTATTTTTCGAATGTCTTGTTCGTCATTGAGGCTGTGAATGATTGTGCCAGAACAGAGAAAAAGTATTGCTTTAAAAAAGGCATGTGTACAGATGTGCAAAAAAGCTAATTGGGGCTGGTTGAGGCCGATAGTTACTATTATTAGGCCCAATTGGCTTGATGTGGAGAATGCTACGATTTTTTTGATGTCATTTTGAGTGAGAGCACAAGTTGCAGTAAATAAGGTGGTTAGAGCGCCGAGGCATAGACAGGTGGTGAGGGCTGTCTGGTTGCTCTCTAAAAGGGGGCTAAGGCGGATTAATAGAAAAATGCCTGCAACGACCATTGTGCTTGAGTGTAGAAGGGCAGATACCGGTGTTGGGCCTTCTATGGCTGAGGGCAGCCAAGGGTGGAGCCCAAATTGGGCGGATTTTCCGGTGGCGGCAAGAATTAGTCCGAAAAGAGGAAGAGTGAGGTCAAAGTTTTGTGAGTTGATGAACATCTGTTGTATTTCTCATGAGTTAAGGTTTGTGGCTAGTCAGGCTATTGAGAAAATTAGGCCGATGTCTCCGATTCGGTTATAAAGGACTGCTTGAAGAGCGGCAGTGTTTGCATCTGTTCGGCCGTACCATCAGCCAATTAAAAGGAAAGACATGATTCCAACTCCTTCCCACCCAATGAAAAGCTGGAATATGTTATTGGCTGTGACCAAAATAATCATGGCAATAAGGAACACTAGGAGGTACTTGAAAAATCGGTTTATGTTTGGGTCTGAGTGTATATATCAGGATGCAAACTCGAGGATAGATCAGGTTACGTATAGGGCGATTGGAATGAAAATGATGGAGTAGTGGTCGAATTTTAGGCTGATGTTGATGTTAAAGACGAGGGTATTTATTCAATTTCAGTTGGTGACAATAATTTCAGCGCCTTCGGCAAAAAATATAAGAAGGGGCAGGAGGCTAATTAAAAAGGCCAGTTTTACTGCTGTTTTTACATGGGTGAGAGCTCATTGGGGTGCTAGAGGGCGTGGGCGAAAGGAGGAAAGAAGGGGGTATGAAAGTGTAGCGAAGATAACAAATAGGCTAGTTGTTATTATGAGGGGGGTGGAGTACATAGCTGCTACTTGGATTTGCACCAAGAGTTTTTGGTTCCTAAGACCAATGGATGAGCTGTTATCCTTTAGGAGCGACAAGCGAGTTCTGGAGTTCAACCAAAAAGGAGGAGATTAGCAGTCTTCATTGCCGGCGGGCCTTGCTTGGTGGGTAAGGGGGGTTTAACCCTTGTTTTTAGAATCACAATCTAATGTTTTGGTTAAACTATACCTACAAGTTGTTCACCCTCAGATTAGTTCAGGCTTAAGTGTTAAGAGAATTAAGGGCAGTAGGTGCAGGGCTATGAGTAAATGTTCTCGGGAGTGACTGGGGCTTAAGTCAATGATGTGGGCGGGGAGAGAGCCACGTTGGGTTGTTAGGAATATGTACAGGGAGTATGCGGCTGTAATTAAAGTGCCAGCCCCTGTCAAAGCCAGGGTCCACCACGATCAATTGAAAAGGGAGGTGATGATGAACAGTTCGCCCATCAAGTTGGGGAGGGGCGGGAAAGCAAGGTTGGCGAGGCTGGCAGTAAATCATCACATTGTTATTAAAGGTAGGGCCATTTGTAGTCCTCGGGCGAGAATTATTGTTCGATTGTGGGTTCGTTCGTAGTTGGTGTTGGCCAGGCAGAATAAGGCAGAGGAGGTTAGGCCATGGGCAATTATAAGTAGGAGGGCGCCTGTAAATCCTCAGGGGGTTTGAATTAGGATGCCCCCTACAACAAGACCTATGTGGCTTACGGATGAATAGGCAATTAGAGACTTTAGGTCTGATTGGCGCAAGCAAATAGAACCTGTCATGATGATGCCTCATAATGCTAGAATAATGAAAGGGTAGCTTAGTTCTTTAGTGAGCGGCTCTAATGTTGGTATGATTCGTATTATGCCGTAACCCCCAAGTTTTAAGAGAACGGCGGCAAGAATCATTGAGCCTGCAATTGGGGCTTCGACGTGTGCTTTTGGCAGTCATAAGTGGACTCCGTAAAGGGGCATTTTGACCAAAAAAGCCAGGAGACAGCCAGCTCATCATAGTTTGTCTGCGTAAGACAAAAGTTGGGTCGACTGAGTGTATTGTAATGTAAGAAGGGATAAGGTTCCTGTGGAAGTCTGGAGTAAAAGAAGGGCGATGAGCAAAGGAAGTGACCCTGCCAGGGTGTAAAAAAGGAAGTAGGTGCCTGCGTTAAGTCGTTCTGCTTGGTTGCCTCATCGGGTGATGATAATTAGGGTTGGAATTAGGGTGGCTTCAAATATGACGTAGAACATAATAATTTCTGTGGCGGAGAATGTTATGATTAAAAAGAATTGAAGGGAGATAAGAAGTGTAATGTATATTCGTTGTCGGTTAAGGGGCTGGTGGGCGGTGTGGTTTTGGCTCGCTAGAATTATTAAGGGCAAAAGTCAGCAAGTGAGGACTAAGAGGGGGGAAGATAGGGGGTCAGTGGCTATAAGGGGGCTGAGGTAAGATCATCCTGTCTCTGATAGGTTTTTTAGTCAAATAAGACTGGCGAGGGCGATAATTAAGCTGTGGGCCAGGGTAACTGGTCAAAGTCATTTTGAGGGGGTGAGCCAGGTCGTGGGGAATAGCATTAAGGTCGGGATTAGTAATTTTAGCATTGTAGAAGGTTTAAGTTTTGGAGGCGGTCCGTCCCGTGAGTGCGGGCTGTGGCAACTAGTAAGGCTAGACCTGCGCCTGCCTCGCAGGCTGAGAATGCAAGGAGGAGTATTGGGGCTGTTGCAAAGTTAGTGGTGTTGAATTGAAGCGACCATAATGAAAGTGCAATAAACAAAGATAATATTATGCCCTCTAAGCAGAGAAGGGCAGACAGGAGGTGGGTTCGGTGGAAGGCTAGGCCTGTTAGGCCCAAGATGAAGGCTGTTGAGAAGGTAAAATGAATGGGGGACATAGGACGATTATGGACTTTAACCATAAGCTTTTGAGCCGAAATCAAATGTTTTTTTTAAACTAACTGCCCATTCTGCTCATTCAAGACCGCCTTGGGCTCATTCGTAGACTAGGCCGAGGGTTAGTAGTGTGAGGATGGCGGAAGCTCATAAGAAGGTTAGCAGGGGGGAGGAAAGCTGGTCTCCTCAGGGTAGTGGTAGGAGGAGGGCAATTTCTAAATCAAACAAGAGAAAGAGAATTGCGACTAGGAAGAAGCGTAGTGAGAAGGGAAGGCGGGCGGAGCCAAACGGGTCGAAGCCGCACTCGTAGGGGGATAATTTTTCTGAGTCGGGGGTTATTTGAGGGAGTCAAAAAGAAATGAAGGCTAAAAGTACGGCGAGGGCAAGGGCAGTGGTAAGGGTTGTGGTGATGAGGTTTATTATTTTTCCTTGGGTTTTAACCAAGATCGGGTGATTGGAAGTCACTTATACTTTTTGTACTAGAAAAATTATGATCCTCATCAATAAATAGAGATGTAGAGGAATAGCCAAACAACATCTACGAAGTGTCAGTATCAGGCGGCTGCTTCGAATCCAAAGTGGTGGGCGGATGTGAAGTGGTATAAAATTTGGCGAAGCAGGCAGACTGCTAAGAAGGAGGAACCAATAATTACATGGAGTCCGTGGAACCCTGTGGCAACGAAGAAGGTGGAGCCGTAAACGCCGTCTGCGATTGTAAACGGGGCTTCGTAGTACTCCATGGCTTGGAGAAGGGTAAAATAGAGGCCTAAAAGGATTGTGAGGGCCAAGGCTTGGATGGCTGGTTTCCGTTCACCGGCTATGATGCTGTGGTGGGCTCAGGTAACGGTAACCCCAGAAGCTATGAGGACGGCGGTGTTTAGGAGGGGCACTTCGAATGGGTCAAGGGGGATGATGCCTGTTGGGGGCCAATGGCCTCCTAGTTCGGGGGTAGGGGCCAGGCTTGAGTGGTAGAAGGCTCAAAAAAAGCCTAGGAAAAAGAATACCTCTGAAGTAATAAATAGGACTATTCCGTAACGAAGGCCTTTTTGTACGGGGGGGGTGTGGTGTCCTTGGAAGGTCCCTTCCCGAATGATGTCTCGTCATCATTGGTATATCGTTAGGAGGAGGAGGATTAGCCCGAGGGATATAAGTGTGGCAGAGTGAAAATGGAATCAAATTGCGAGGCCGGATGTTATTAATAGGGCGGCAATGGCGCCCGTTAATGGTCAAGGGCTTGGGTCAACTATGTGATATGCGTGTGCTTGGTGGGCCATTAGACGTTTTCTTGTAGGTAGAGGCTTAAAAGAAGGACAAACACGTAGGCTTGGATTATTGCTACGGCGATTTCTAGCAGGGTAAGAAGGAACAGTAAGGTGGCTGTGAGAATGGCTACTGTTGGGAGGAGGGGGAGAAGGACGAAAACAGCGGTGGCGATTAACTGGATTAAAAGGTGGCCTGCGGTTAAATTTGCTGTTAGTCGTACGCCTAGGGCCAAAGGTCGGATGAAGAGGCTAATTGTTTCGATTACAATTAAGACTGGAATTAAGAGCGTGGGGGTCCCTTCTGGAAGAAGGTGGGCTAGAGCATGGGTTGGTTGAGTTCGGAGGCCAATAATGATGGTGGCTAGTCATAAAGGGACAGCAAGTCCAAGGTTCATTGACAGTTGGGTTGTGGGGGTGAAGGTGTAGGGGAGTAAGCCTAGGGTGTTGAGGGTAATCAAAAAGACTATTAAGGAAGCGAATAAAGCGGCCCACTTGTGACCCCCTGGACTTAGTGGAAGTAGTAGTTGTTGTGTGAATTGTTGCATAAATCAGCCTTGTAGGCTTGATAATCGGTTGTTTAGTCATCGTTGGGTGGAGGGGGAAATCAGAATTCACGGGAGGGTCAGGGCTAGGAGGATTAAGGGGACTCCAAAGAGTGTCGGACTTGCAAATTGGTCAAAGAAGCTTAGGATCATGGTCAGTTTCAGGGCTCTGCTAAAATGGGGCTTGTGTCCAGAAGGGAGGGGTCATTAGGGAAAGTAAATATTAGGGTGTTTGAGAAGACAACTGTAATAAGAACAAGTCAGGTGATGATGAGAATGGCAAATCAAGGGGCGGGGTTGAGTTGCGGCATGTCGCTAGGGGTGGGTGGTAGGCACCAATCTTTAGCTTAAAAGGCTAACGCTGTTGACCGGCTTAGCTTCTTAGCGATGCGTCTTCAAGCACGAGAGAGGATCAGTTTTCAAAGTGTTCTAGAGGGACTGCTTCTACTACGATGGGCATAAAGCTGTGGTTGGCCCCACAAATCTCAGAACATTGTCCGAAGTAGATGCCTGGACGGGAAACAACAAAAGTTGTTTGGTTTAGGCGTCCTGGCACTGCATCAAATTTTACCCCCAATGAGGGGACAGCTCAAGAATGAAGGACGTCATCGGCAGAAATTAGTAATCGCACTAGGGAGTTTTCTGGTACGACCATTCGATGGTCCGCCTCTAAGAGTCGAAATTGGCCGGGAGCAAGGTCTTGGGTGGGCACTATGTAAGAATCAAATGCAAGGTCTTCATAATCGGTATATTCGTAGCTTCAGTATCATTGGTGGCCCATGGTTTTGACTGTTAGGTGGGGGGTGCTGGTCTCATCAACTAGGTAGAGAATTCGAAGGGAAGGCAGGGCCACTATAATCAAGACAATGGCTGGGAGGAAGGTTCATACAATTTCAATTTCTTGAGAGTCTAAGAGGTACTTGTCAGTGAGCTTGGTGGCTACTAAAGTCACAATGATGTAAAAGACAAAGCTGCTGATTAGAAACAAAACTATAAGAGTGTGATCGTGGAAGTGAAGGAGTTCTTCTATGGCTGGGGAAGCTGCGTCTTGAAGTCCTAATTGTGAAGGGTGGGCCATTAGTAGATAAGATACGCAAGGGTTTAACTTGCAATTTTGCCTTGACAAGGTAGTGTAATAGCTGTTTTACTAGTATCTTACGGAGAAGAAACAGAAAGGTTCTGTAGTTGGCTTGAAACTAATTTATGGAGGTTCAATTCCCCCCTTCTTCGGGGTGTAATTAGGCTCGGACGTAGGCAGGCTCTTCGAAGGTGTGGTAGGGAGGGGGGCAGTTGTGGAGTCATTCTACGTTTGTTGCTGCAAGTTCTGTTGACAATACCTCTCGTTTGGCCATGAAGGCCTCTCAAATGATGTAGAGGAACATTACTACGGCCACGAGGGAGATTATGGAGCCGACTGAGGAAATTGTGTTTCAGAGGGCGTATGCGTCTGGGTAGTCGGAGTATCGTCGCGGTATTCCGGCAAGGCCCAGGAAGTGCTGTGGGAAAAATGTGAGGTTAACACCGATAAATATTACCCCGAAGTGGATTTTTGTTCATGTGCCGTGTAGGGTGTACCCTGAGAACAAGGGGAATCAGTGGACAAAGGCGCCTATAATGGCAAATACAGCTCCTATTGAAAGAACGTAGTGGAAATGTGCTACTACGTAGTATGTGTCGTGAAGAATGATGTCTAGGGAAGAGTTGGCCAGGACAATACCAGTAAGACCGCCGAGGGTGAATAGGAAGATGAACCCGAGAGCTCATAAAAGAGGGGTCTCTCATTTGATGGTTGCTCCATGGAGGGTGGCAAGTCAGCTGAAAACTTTCACACCAGTGGGAATTGCAATAATTATTGTAGCGGACGTAAAATAAGCCCGTGTGTCTACGTCTAGGCCCACGGTAAACATGTGGTGGGCTCAGACAATAAAGCCTAAAAAGCCGATGGATATTATGGCTCAGACCATTCCTATATAGCCAAAAGGTTCTTTTTTTCCTGCATAGTAGGCTACAATGTGGGAAATTATTCCAAAACCGGGGAGGATAAGAATGTAAACTTCGGGGTGCCCAAAGAATCAGAATAAGTGTTGGTAAAGAATTGGGTCTCCTCCGCCAGCTGGGTCAAAGAAGGTTGTATTTAAGTTTCGATCTGTCAGTAATATTGTGATGCCGGCGGCTAGGACGGGCAGAGAGAGGAGGAGGAGGACGGCAGTGATAAGAGTGGCTCAGACGAACAGAGGTGTCTGATATTGGGAAATAGCTGGGGGTTTCATGTTAATAATCGTTGTGATGAAGTTAATTGCGCCTAGAATTGAGGAGGCACCTGCAAGATGTAAAGAGAAAATGGCAAGATCTACGGATGCCCCTGCGTGGGCGAGGTTACTAGCTAAGGGTGGGTAGACTGTTCAGCCTGTCCCCGCCCCGGCCTCTACCACGGAAGAAGTTAGTAAGAGGAGAAAAGAAGGGGGAAGGAGCCAAAAACTCATGTTGTTTATTCGAGGGAAGGCCATGTCAGGGGCGCCAATTATAAGAGGGATCAGTCAGTTTCCAAATCCGCCAATTATTATTGGTATGACCATAAAGAAAATTATTACGAAGGCGTGTGCCGTTACAATAACATTATAAATCTGATCGTTGCCTAAGAGAGCGCCGGGCTGGCTGAGCTCAGCCCGAATTAGCAGGCTCAGGGCCGTGCCCACTATTCCGGCTCAAGCGCCAAATACAAGGTAGAGGGTGCCAATGTCTTTGTGGTTGGTTGAGAAAATTCAGCGAGTGATTGCCACAGGTAGGATGGCTGAGTTTTAAGCGGTGGACTGTAGTCCCACGAACAGAGGTTAAAATCCTCTTTCTATCAAGCCCTGAGGTGTAATCATGTTAGATTGCAAATCTAAAGAAGCAGACTAACGCCTGCCGGGGCTTTCCCCCGCCTTTTTTGTTTCGGCAAGGCGGGGGAAAGGTAGACGGATGCTCGCTGGTTTGGGCGTTTAGCTGTTAACTAAAAGTTTGTAGGATCGAGGCCTGCCTGTCTAGTAAGGCTTTAGCTTAGTTAAAGTGTCTGTTTTGCATGCAGGAGATGTGGGCGAACATCCCGCAAGTCTTATTAGGAACTGGGAGATTCTCACTTCCGCTTAGGGCTTTGAAGGCCCTTGGTCTAGTTGAACCTAAGTTCCTTAGAAGGTGTATAGTGCTAGAGCGGCGGGGGTCAAAGGAAGAAGAAGAATAGAGGAAGTAGCGAGCATGGAGAGAAGTGTGGTTGGTTGGGAGGTTATGAATCGCCAGGGGGTGAGGGCGGGTGCGTTGTTAGGTGAGAGGGTTAGTGTTACGGCGTATGAAAGGCGGAGATAGAAGTAAAGGCTGAGTAGGGCGGTGAAGGCTGCTAGGGTGGCGATAATGGGGAGGCCCTGTTTGGTGAGTTCTTGGAGAATCAGCCATTTTGGTATGAAGCCAGTGAGTGGGGGGAGGCCCCCTAGTGAAAGAAGAAGCAGGGGGGAGAGGGACACTAATAGGGGGGCTTTGTTTCAGGAGGTGGCTAGTGTGTTAATGTTGGTTGCTTTATTAATTTTTAGTAGCATAAATAAGGAGGAGGTTATGATGATGTAGGTGAGTAGGGTTAGGAGGGTGAGGGAAGGGGCAAATTGAAGAATGAGAATTATTCAGCCGAGGTGTGCGATGGATGAGTAAGCTAGGATTTTACGGAGTTGTGTTTGGTTCAGGCCCCCTCATCCGCCCACAAGGGTCGAGGTGAGGCCCAGTAAGACTAGTATGGTGGGGCTGTTGGGCTGAATTTGTAGGAGAAGGGCAAATGGGGCTAGTTTTTGTCAAGTGGAGAGGATCAGGCCGGTTGTTAGGTCGAGTCCTTGCAGGACTTCTGGCAGTCAGGAGTGTAGAGGTGCTAGGCCAATTTTTAGGGCTAAAGCAAGCATAAGAATTGTTGTTGGAACGGGGTGGGTTATTTGTGTAATGTCTCATTGTCCTGTTAGCCATGCGTTGGTTGTGCTGGCAAAAAGGATGGTAGCGGCTGCAGTGGCCTGGGTAAGGAAATATTTGGTGGTAGCTTCAACTGCTCGGGGGTGATGGTGTTGGGCTATGAGGGGCAAAATAGCGAGGGTATTAATTTCTAGGCCTATTCAGGCCAGGAGTCAGTGTGAGCTTGAGAATGTTATTATGGTGCCGAGGCCGAGGCTAAATAATAGGGCAGGTAAGATGAAGGGGCTCATTAGCAAAGGCGGGGGTCTCACCTGCATTGCTGGGGTATGGGCCCAGGAGCTTGTATTAGCTGACTTTACTAGGAAGTGGTGTAGCGGAAGCACTAAGAGTTTTGATCTCTTGGGGTGGGGTTCAAATCCCTTCTTTCTAGGATCGGAAAGACTTTAACTTTCATGAACCACTACATCAAAATGGCCCTTTGTTTCAGGCACGGTCCTTGGGTTATAGTTGTGGGGGTAGACCGGCAAAAGCGGTTGTGAGGGCAAGATGTCAAATAACTAAGGCCAGGGTAATTGGGAGAAAGTTTTTTCAGACTAGATGTATGAGTTGATCGTATCGGAAGCGAGGGTAGGAAGCTCGTACTCATAAGAAGAGAATGGATAAAAAGGCGGCTTTAATTATTAGGTTAGTGGTGGTCAGCTCGGGGAGGGCGGGCATGTGGGAGGCCCCCAGAAATAGTGCGATGGAAAGTGTATTTATTAGTAAAATATTGGCATATTCTGCTAATATAAATAGGGCAAATGGGCCTGCTGCGTATTCTACATTGAAGCCGGATACGAGTTCGGATTCTCCCTCGGTTAGGTCGAATGGTGTTCGGTTGGTTTCTGCTAGAGTGGATGTGTACCATATTGCGGCTAATGGTCAGGCTGGCAGAAGAAGTCAGATGCTTTCTTGAGTGGTGTTGAAGGTTTGTAAGGTGAAACCTCCGGAGAAAATGATGATTGTTAAGAGGATCAGGCCTAGGCTTACTTCGTAAGAAATTGTTTGTGCTACAGCTCGGAGGGCTCCGATGAGAGCGTACTTTGAGTTTGAGGCCCACCCGGACCCCAGAATAGAGTAGACTGCAAGGCTTGAGAGTGCAAGCATGAATAAAATGCCAAGGTTAATGTCTGCCAGGGGGTAGGGCAAGGGCAGGGGGGTTCATAGGGAAAGGGCGAGGGTCAATGCTAGAATGGGGGTAAATAAAAATAAGGTGGGTGAAGCTGTGGATGGTCGGACGGGCTCTTTGGTAAATAGTTTTACTCCGTCTGCGACTGGTTGGAGGAGTCCGAAGGGGCCTACGATGTTTGGGCCTTTACGTAGTTGTATGTAGCCTAGTACTTTTCGTTCTAGAAGTGTAAAAAAGGCAACAGCAATGAGGACAGGAACGATGAAAGCGAGAGGGTTGAGGATGTAAATTGTTAGTAGTGAAAGCATAGTTGGGAAGAGGGTTTGAACCTCTGTGTAAAGGGCTTAGGTCTTTGGCAATAACCGGGCTCTGCCACCCCAACAAGCCATTATCTTAGGCTCAAGGAATACATCCTTTTGCCTAATTTAGTTGTTTTCATTAGGTGAGAGGGAGGCGTGTCTGTGACAGGGGCCTCTTTTTTTCGGTCCTTTCGTACTAGAAAAAAATGTCTCATAGATAGAAACTGACCTGGATTACTCCGGTCTGAACTCAGATCACGTAGGACTTTAATCGTTGAACAAACGAACCCTTAATAGCGGTTGCACCATTAGGATGTCCTGATCCAACATCGAGGTCGTAAACCCCCTTGTCGATAGGGACTCTGAAAGGGGATTGCGCTGTTATCCCTGGGGTAACTTAGTTCGTTGATCGGCTTTGCCGGATCTTTCGGTTAGAAATTCTATTGCTTAGAGTAGTGACTCTTGGTTGTGGGAGAAGTTCTCCTGTTCCACATGGAGGTTTCGTGTTCTCCGGGGTCGCCCCAACCGAAGACATGAGGGCAGGGTCCTTTTGTTGTAGCCCTTATTTGGGGGGGTGTTGAACAAGGTCTGGCCTGGTGTCTAAAGCTCCACAGGGTCTTCTCGTCTTATGGTTGCAGCCCCGCTTCTGCACGGGGAGATCAATTTCATTGACCGGAAAAAGGAGACAGTTAGGCCCTCGTTATGCCATTCATACGGGTCTTCATTTAAAAGACAAGTGATTGCGCTACCTTTGCACGGTCAGAATACCGCGGCCGCTGAACAGGGTGTCGCTGGGCAGGCGGGACCTCTTATTTTTAATTTACAAGAGGCGATGTTTTTGGTAAACAGGCGGGGCTAATGTGTTTGCCGAGTTCCTTCTCTTTCTTTTGGTCTTTCCTGGTAGGCACGCCAGTGTAGGTCTAACGGTTTATTTTTGGGGGGTTTTCTTGTTATTTGTTAGTTTCTCATTTCCCTCTTCGTTTGGGGCCGGTAATGTTCGATGGAAGGTCCGTTTCGATGTATGTGTGTGCTCGGAGAAAGGCGGGTTCCTTTCTTATTACTCATATTAGCATTGGTGCTTTTATGTTTGCATAAAACAGCCTGGTAAGGGAAGGGGGTTGAGATGGTGTCATCGGGATTGGGGGAGGGGGGGGGTATGTCTGAGCTTTAACGCTTTCTGTTTAGGTGGCTGCTTTTAAGCCCACTTGAACATGTCTCCTTAATTATTTTGATCTTTACCCGGCTATGAAAGTTGTTTCTTGTTCGAAGGGGCTGTACCCCCTTCGATTAACTCTTCTAACTTCTTTGTGTCTGATGACTAAAACTGTGTGAGGAGAGAAGTTGGAAGGCTGAACTTCTATTCATTTCCCAGGCAACCAGCTATCACTAAGTTCGGTAGACTTATCATCTCTACTCAAAGCTCTTCCCACTCTTTTGCCACAGAGACGGGTTGGCCCTATATTAGGCTGGCTTGGAGTAGCTCACTTAGTTTCGGGGCGTCAGACTAAAGTTCTCTTTGCCTGGGGGTACTGGCTAAATCATGATGCAAAAGGTACGAGGACTAGTCTCTGCTTTTTGTTACTTTACTGGGCTGTTTCATGTCTCTTTCAGCGTTCCCTTGCGGTACTTTGTCTATGGCTCCGAGCTCCTTTTCCGTCGCCCGTACTCAGGAGGTAAAATGATTTGATTATGTTTGTGGTTGTGTGTTAGGGGTTATGGATGATGGTGTTTTGGGTTTAAATGGGTGGGCTAGCTGTTTGGCCCAGGGGGATCCGACTTGCACGAATAGTTCCTCAGTGTAAGTGAGGTGCTTTACTACTTTAGCTACCTCCTGGTTTGTCCAAGTACACCTTCCGGTACACTTACCATGTTACGACTTGCCTCCCCTTAATTGAGTGAAGATACATTAGTTATATGTAAGAAGTTGGGCGGGGGAGAATGACGGGCGGTGTGTGCGCGCTTTAGAGCCTATTTCAGCGGAGCGCTCTATTCTCTGCTTACTACTAAATCCTCCTTCGGATGCGTGTTTCAGTGCATCGTTCGTATTGACTAAAATAGTCAATGTAGCCCATTTCTTCCCCTCTCATGCGCTGCACCTCGACCTGACGTTTGGGGCTGTGCCAGTTTTGCTTATTATGGCTCCTTCACAGGGTAAGCTGACGACGGCGGTATATAGGCGGAAGGATCAAGAGAGGGTGAGGTTGAACGGGGGGTATCGGTTCTAGAACAGGCTCCTCTAGGTGGATCTTAAGCACCGCCAAGTCCTTTGGGTTTTGAGCTCATGCTCGTAGTCCCCTGGCGGATAGCTTGTGTGAAACGCTATTTATGTTTAGGGCTAAGCATAGTGGGGTATCTAATCCCAGTTTGTTTCTTAGCTTTCGTGGGTTCAAATACTATTAAAGCCACTTTCGTGGCTGGACTTCATGCTTCCAAGTGCGTATAACGGCTTAGAAAGTGTTCGGCTTTAGTTTGTAGGTTTTTAACCACCCTTTACGCCGTTAAATATCAACTTGGGCCTCTCGTATAACCGCGGTGGCTGGCACGAGTTTTACCGGCTCTTTTAGCTTTAATTAAGTCAAGTTTTCACTTATTGCTTAATGTTTATCACTGCTGGGTGCCCTTGGGGGTGTGGCTTAGCAAGGCGTCTTGGGCTAGCGGGGCTGTGCCTGATGCCCGCTCCTTGTTCTCGGGCAGAGAACTGTAGGGCATTTTCACGGGGATGCGGATACTTGCATGTGTAAATTTAGCTACAGCTGATAGTAAGGTCAGGACCAAGCCTTTGTGCTAATGGAACTTTCTAGGGTTCATCTTAACGTCTTCAAGGTCATGCTTTAATTTAAGCTACATCGGC